AAATTCTGGGAAGAACGGAAGTTTCAGATTCGTCGATATAGGATTTAGGATTTCTTCATTCATTTCTATCCAATCAAAATATTTTCTATCCGAATTTTTTTCCATATACATAATATCACCCTTTTCTAGATAATTATTGTCTAGATAATTATTGTCTAGATAATTATTGATAGGAATATCCTCGAGTCTTTCAAAGAATTTTTGTTTATAATTGTTGTAATTAAAAGAAATCCTTTGGTTGTTATTTACTTCTAATGGTGATCCATAAATAATATAGGAGTCCTTCTTCATTTCATAATTAATAGATTTATATGATAAAAGATCATGTATAGAATATTTTGGAAAATTATCTTTTTGGTTTGGTAATGGATATATTTTAAAATCTTTTTGTTTTTTGTGATGAAGTACTCGGTCTTTTTCATATGAATTCCATTTTATTAAATCTTTCTTTTTAGTCATATGGCTTTGATTGATTGTAGTTCGCCATTTTTGTGGTATTAATCCAGACCATCTAATCTGAGAGAAATTGTATTGATAATGACCTCGTAACCAGTTTTTCCATTGATTCGTTCCAAAACTTTCAAGTTCAGTATGCCTTAATTCGGAATGAAACATTCCTTGTGTTACAAAAGAATTCTTTATTGTAGTCGTAAGAAAAAAAGATGTTCCACGATAGTCAAGAATAGGTCTTAACTTATACAAATTAATAACACGGTTTTGTGATAATTTGTAAAATAAATATGCTTGCGACAAGGAGGATAAGTCAAAAAAAAGATGTGAATTTTCCTTACTATTCTTAATATTGTAAAGTGCCCTTTTTAGAGTCGAAATAAAGTGAATTTCTTTTGGATTTTTTTTTTTTTTTATTTCATGGTTTGTTTCATTATTGTAACTGTTTTTATGGAATAAAAAAATGTTTGATTCAAGAACAAGTTGTGTAGGAATTCTGGCAATATGAATGATACATAGAAAGAAATCTATGTATATTTTTTTAATGAAAATTTTTATCAAAAAATCTAATTTATAGATTAATCGAGTGCTTCTTCTTTTTATTTTTAATATTTGCCAAATATTTTTTGGTGATTTTACATTATAACTGGTTGTGTTAGGACTACTTTTTTTTATTGGCGTTACTTTTCTTTTTTCTTTCGTAATACTCTTTATTTTAGTTCTGATTGTACTTGTTCTATCAGTCAGAATTTGAATTTTTTTTTCTCTCAGTAAAAAATTTGTCCTATCTCTAAATTTAATTTTACTAAAAGAATCCTGAATTGTCTGATTGTTGATTATCTGATTGTTGATTATAGGATCTTTTTCTTGGGTAGTTTCGATGGATTCATACATTTCTTGCGATCTAAATAATCGAGTTGGATTTACTTTTGAGAGTTCTTTTTTTATTCTTTTAATAAACAGAAATAAACCGTTTTTGCTAATCCCGCCTTTTGTTTCTTTTGAGTCTTGTAGAATATTTTTTGTTTTTTCTTTTAAAATTCTTAGAACTTGAAAATTATTCTTTTTCATCTTTCGAATTTCTTTTTTTACTTCCTTAAAAATAGGCTTAAAAAAGGAAGCTTTTTGGTGGGTAGAACCAAAAGGAATATTAGTTGGCGTTCCCCAAGCCGTTAAAAAAAAAAAATTTTTTTGTTCTTTCTTTAGATCTTTATAAGAAGAAAAAGAGGACTGCGGCTTAGATTTGTGCCAAGGTTTCAAATAGAAAGGAAATACTATTTTTATCTGAATGCCCTCTTTGACCCAATTTCTCGGAAGTTCTAGTTCTGGTACTTGAACACCATCATAGGTACAGATAATATGCTTTTCTCTATTCCAATCCTGGAAATCCTCAGTCCACTCGGGGGGTTGGGCCAATAAGATACGTCCAATATTTTTAACTATTATCAATGAGGATAAGAAAATATATTTTCTAAAAATAGATTGAATTATTAATATAAAACTTCTTGTTGCTTGCGGATATGGAAGGAAATCCCAGGCCTCCGCGATTTTTACCAATGCTTTCTCCTTTATTTTGTTGTCCTCTTCTTCCCTTTCTCGTTGGTTCTCCTCTTCTTCCTTTTGTCTTTTTTTCTCCTCTTCTTTCTTTTGTCTTTTTTTTTGTTCTTCTGTATAATCTTTGAATTCTGTGTCCTTACCCATCCAATTTTTAAAAATTAATTTCATCTGTTCGGGTATATTCAAAGAAAAAATGAAGGATTTTTTTATTCTGTCCAAAAAAAGCGGGGAATGCGCATTTGCTTGAAAGAGTTTAAAAATAACAGTTTTACGCCTTTGAGCACGTATAGAGCCCTTGATTAATTCTCGACGAAAATCAGATTCTTCTGAATAGTCTCTAATAAGCACCCAGTTTTTGGCACTAGCCTTGCGACTACGTCGTTTGGCAGGCTTATAACGCGTTACACGGTCACTTTTTCTTGAACGTATATGATAATCCATCGGTATCCCTTCGTGAGCTTCGCCCGACATGAATTCCAACTCGGTAATAAGT